GTTAATGGTTGATCAAGTTTGATGGATTCGCCTTCTGAAACAAGAAGTTCTGGTCCTGGGGGGATACTATCAATCACTTGACGCCCCTCTGGCGCATCTGTTATAGTTATTTCATACCCCCCTTTTTCTTTTCGTATTATTTTGCTTACTATACCCGCTGCTGTAGCATTATAAACCGTATTGTTACTCTTGCTCCCGTCGGGATAAATCTGACCCCTTCCCCTGTTCCCGCCTACGTATATGGGATATTTTAAGAAGTACGCATCCTTCTTAGCAGCAGGGTCCGGAGAAAGAATAGGAAAGGTAATTTCACTATATTTTTGACCAGGAACAGGACCTATCACAAGAATATTCTTTTTAGCGGGGCGATAACTCTGAAAAGAGAGATTACCTATCTTTTCTTTCATCTCTGGCGAAATACGATCAGGAGGGGCTAATTCAAACCCCTCGGGTAAAATAAGCACGGCCCCCACATTCAAAGCTCCCTTTTTACCATTAGCAAGAACTTGTTTTAGTTGCATATCATAAGGAATTCGAACAACTGCTTCAAATACAGTATCTGGAAGTACCGCTTGTGGAACCTCAATACCCACGGGCTTATTAGCTAAATGACAATTCGCGCATACAATACGACCAGTTGCTTCGCGCGGATTTTCATAACCCTGCTGTGCAAAAATGGGATATGCATTTGAAATGTATGCCCCAGTGATTATATATATCATGAGCGATACGGAAATGGAGCGAGTAATCTCTTCCTTTATCCAAGAGAGGGTCTTTCTAGTTTGCATGGTCCAGTCGTTGATCCAGAAAATTTATACAATAAAATTAGGTAGGTCGCTAGGATAGTTCCCTATCCACGATGCTGCTAGTTACTGAAAAATTTTTACTAAAATATAGGAGGAATCCGAATCTATTGGATGTATAGAAAAAATAAGTGTATAAAAAAAAAAGTAAGATTTTGAATGTTTTATTTTACTTATGGACAAAATAACAAAATTCTAATTGGATCGGTGGATCGTTTTTCAGTCATTCATTGAATGATAAATCACTACAAGTGACGGAGATACACGATTTAAATAACGGAAGATCCAATATTTAAAAATTGTATCGAAAATGACTGGAAAGGTGGAAACAAGTCCAGATATAATTTGATCATTATGAGCAAATCCAAAATCCTTGTAGAAAGAGCTAATCATTAGTTCCCAACCGTGGGGTGAATGGAATCCTATACATAAGTCGGTTAATAAAAGAATAGAAAGGGCTTTTATTGTGTCGCTTAAGTTATATATGAATTCTTGAATCCAAGAATTAAGAATAATAAGTTCTTCATTAACTAAAAAAGAATAACCACTTAGAATAACGAAACAGATTATATTTGTCGAGAAGTGCAAAATCGTATAGATACGATCTGCGTTGTGCATCTTGATCAATTGGATCGTTTCTTTGTGGATTCCGATACGAAACTTTTGTAGATGTGTTTCGGGGTATTCCTTTATCATTTCGTCCAACAGGAAGAGTTCCTCAAATTCTATTAATTTTTCTAGAATACTCTTTTCTTGAATATCATTTAAAAAAGTTTCGGATTTACTAGTATTCCACCAATTAATAATCCAAGATCCCATACTTTTATTAAATGAAAAAGAGACCCACCAGGGCAAAAATACTATAGACGTAAGATATAGAAGGGGAATGAATGCTTTTTTTTCCATTTTTGCGTCTGTGAATTTTTAATGAATCCGCTTCATTCGTCAACTCTATACGATCTAATATTTCTATCAAGCATAAGTTCTATTCTAATATTAGAATTTAGAATAGAAAGCTTCGAACTCCCGAATCTATTCTCTCGTTTTTATTTGTGAGTCAGTGGTTAGTCCTTGAATTTTGTGAATTTACATACGCATAAAAAAAAGTTTGCGGACAAAATTTCAAATTTTTCCGTTTTCCGTATATAGTATATATAATATACGTCTTCTTTGGTTCATCAGTATTATGAAGAAATTTCAGTTAAGTTATGTTATAGAAAAAAAAGAGGATTTTTTGGTTTTTTACCTCCTGCTAAGAAAAGTGCTTCGTTTATTTCAAAATACTTCAATTGGTACACGCAAAAAATAGGCCAATTCCGCTGCTTTTTGCTCAATTTCTCGTGGAGTCAAATTCTCATCAGTACGAGTCAAAGGAATGGCCCCCTGGCCTCTCATTTCCATATAAAGGACACGCCGAGCATTAAAACCCTCTTTAACTTCTATTCTGATAGACTGAATATCCTTCATAAAGAGTCGGAGTAAGATGCGACGATTTTTTCCTGGGAATCCCCAACGAAAAATACACACTATTCCTTCTTTTCTATCGAATCGATCATAACCACTACCTACATTCCACGAAATTGTGCACCACAAATAAGAGCTAATAAACAGACCGGCGAGCCCATAGAACGACATCACGATACCTTGTGGAAAAAAAAGGATTTCCTGAGACGAGAATAAAGATATCAAATTTCTGTCAAGATAACTGGAAATTCCAATCAATAAAAACCCCAATGAACCTAAAAAAAGTATAATGGCCCAGCAGAAATTACTTATTTTTCGAGACCCCGCTATAAGTTCTATCCATATATGTTCTGATCGCCAACTCATACTAGATCTAGTTACATTTTATTGGAAGTGGGAGACCGGCCAAAATGAATTTTACTTTACATTTTTTTGTTTCCGAAGGAACTTTCATCAACTTGCACTATTCTGATGTGAATCTTTCGAAGCAATTGGTTAGATCTAAAAGTAAAATAATAGGAGCCCTCTCATATGATCCCCTATTTACACATATATAGCTACATGGGCTTTACATTTATTTCAGGCATTCGCCCCAATCGCGACTTATTTTCAATATTTTCAAATAGCTCGTTTACTCATATATCAGATTTACGCTTACGCCTGCCCTTTCTTTTCTGTTTGAAAGAAGCCACAAGTTATACCATATTATACTGAATAGATATCTGTGTTATAATCCAAGTCTAAGTCTTGAAAAAAAAAAATATATGAAATTTGCCCCCATCAGATCTAAAAAATCTTGTTTTTTTGAACATGAAGAGATAAAGAAGCCATTGCAATTGCCGGAAATACTAAGCCCACTAAAGGCACAAAAATAGAGGGTAAGTTGTTGAGAATTGTCATAGAATGGGCACCTCGATTTAATATTTGTACCTGTTATTTATTGTTATATTTATTTTTTTACCTATTATCGCTATATTATATTGTTAGAAAGATATCTTAAATAGAAAGATCTCTTAAAATTATTAGAATTCCTATAATAATTATACTAAGTATATCTAACTGAGTATATATAATAAAGTGCAAGGAATATAGAACTAACTAAATGGACTTATTCATTTTTCTACATCAAATACATGTATGATAATTCACTTGTTTGTTATTTTTCTATTATTTTTTTTCTTGTCTTATAATTTGAATTTCATAATTAGAATTTCATAATTAGAATTTGAATTTAATAAAGAGTTTCTTCACCTTATAAATTCTTCCAAAATTCGTTATAATATAATACGAAAGGAAGAAAAGAACATGAAATTCGTTTTATTTATTATTTACTACCCTACCTCGCGGAAAAAGAATTCGCTCTTTTATCTTGTTCATAGAGGTTTCCTAATTAGGAATCAGGGATATCGGTAAAAAAAAAATTATCTGTATGATTCTTTCCATAATTCCCTCTAAAGAATTTAATTAACTATTAACTTAAGGTTCTACTTAAGTTATGATTCAAAGGAAAGAAAGCATGGAGCTGAAATAATTCACTCAGAACGCCCTTTAATAGATTACGTGGTACGATTGGATCAAATAAGCCCTTATGGAATAAAAATTCAGCCGCTTGGGAACCTTCTGGTACTGTCTTATTCAATGTTTGTTCAATTACTCTTTTACCTGCAAATGCAATGTAGGCGTTGGGTTCAGCAATAATGATATCCCCCAACATACCAAAACTAGCTGTCACCCCACCAGTTGTAGGAGATGTAAGGATTGATACATAAACTAACTTTTTATTCGATTGATAATCATATAAAGCAGAAGAAATTTTAGCCATTTGCATCAAGCTCAAACTTCCTTCTTGCATGCGTGCTCCTCCGGAAGCACACACTAGAATAAGAGGTAAAAATTGATTAGTAGCATACTCGATTAAACGAGTAATTTTCTCGCCTACTACCGATCCCATACTACCCCCCATAAACTGAAAATCCATAACCCCAATTGCTACGGGAATGCCGTTTAGTTGACCTATGCCGGTTTGAATGGCCTCGGTTAATCCTGTCTTTTTTTGATAAGAATCAATACGATCTTTATAAGGTTCCTCCTCTGAATGAAAGTCAATGGGATCCAGAGAGAACATGTCCTCATCCATAGGATCCCAAGTCCCTGGATCAATCAAAAGTTCAATTCTATCTGAACTACTCATTTTCAAATGATATCCACATTGTTCACAAATATTCATTTTTGATTTAAAAAATTTCTTATAATTTAATCCATAACAAATTTCACATTGAACCCACAAATGCTTGTATTTTTGAGTTACACCGAGATCATTAGAATTTTCTCTTAGAGCGAAATCGCTGCCGTTCGTGCTAGTTCTTAGCTTAGAATTCCAGTTTTCACTACTATTTCTACTTTCACCCAAAATGTAAGTTGAAATGTAACTTTCGCTGTAATTTTCACTACCACTTAAAATAGAACTAGCAATCCCGATTTGCGAACGAAGATAACTGTCAATGCAACTATTGATGTAATTATTCCAACTATATTTATTATCATACATAGAATAATCATAGTGAGAATCGTCACTCCTAGACCCCTTATTTAAATAACTAGAATTCCAATAACTAGAAAATTCTTTTTCTAATTCACTCAAAAAAGAATGATTATTGTCAATCCCAAAAACTTGATTTTCAATATCAAAATATATGGAATAACCGTCTTTTTTATTATCCCTACCTAAAACTA